CGGAACCCCTGTTCGCATACCCTCCGACTTGCATTTCTGGTTACTGCGCCCAACTACTCAAGGAAGTTCCCTTGTGTGAGGGTCGCATCCTCAACCTTCCCTGCTTCCATCCAAATGGAATCCATGATCTTCCTTCTAAAATCTTCATCAAGCCTGATGAAAACTTTGATACGATCTATTTGTATTCACATAGTCGTATCGATCCGGCCGTAGTGGACCCCTTTTCTTTGTTTGCTTTTTAGTAATTGAGCGATTTCTTTAGCGGCGATGCTGGGCGCAATCGTTTTGACCGTAGCGCTGGGAGAGTCTTTCACCACGGAAGGGCTTTTAGTTTGAGATAGAATATGTGTCGATCAGATGGCATTGTTTACCTTTTTCTCATTTTTTGTTCGCTTCTGCGGTAGATTTCGGTTTTAAAGGAGAGGTGAAGGCGCCCTACGATCGGTCTCCCCACCCAGGAAGACCCCTCGCTAGCGAGGCAGCTGTTACAGAGTATGAATAATAGGGCGGAGGTACCTAGGAGACGATGAGTCACTTCGGAAGATGGTCAATTCTTGCTTGCCCGAGCCCTATGGACGAACGAAAGAGATAGCTACTAGTATATGAGGACGCAAAGCAGAGGATGATGGCCACTAACAGTTCAGTAAACCACTACGCATATGTGGAAGAATCGGATCAAAGAAAGTAGCTGCGGATTCGGATGCATATGTGATACGCAAACGAATAGTTGACGATAACGAGGGAAATCGTTCTATGAAAATAGCACTGGTCAACAATTGCCGAAAGCAACAAGGTCTGTATAGTAGCATAGGGAAAGATACGAGGCTAGTGTAGACAATAGGAGCAGATCCAGAGAAGGTACAGCTGCATGTACGAATAGACTAAAGAGCGCTAAAGCATACGAGCAGCCCGCAAGAAAGAATGCACGCTGCATATCACGACCCATATGATAATGCATTGAAGCAGAAATTGATTGAAGTCAGTCCATGGAAATGGTACAGGTCGAATGCTATGGTGTAGCGCTGTAAAGTGGATGTGTACGGTACAGCACGGGAAGCTCTAGCGTGACCATCACACTCCCTCGAGCAGTGGGGAATACATACTACAACTACGATGAACAAAGAGACGAGAACGAGAGCCCACCCAATATCAACTTCAGAATCGAGGGAAAGGAGAACGTCGGAGGGAGCCCCAATTGGAAAATGTCCGAACAAGACGACCGAGACCGCTGGCCGATACCTAGGATAGCGGGCAAGTGAGTACAGGAACAAACCCATAGCATAGAAAGAGGGAAATCAGCATGTAGGAGGATCTCCTTACCAAGAAAGCAGCGCAGAGAGGGACCCATAAACGGGATATACATAGGTTGACGGATGCTAATAGATTCTTAAACCGGAAACCCAAATGCTGAAAACGCAGGTGATGCACGCTAAGCTGCATATGTGTCCCGCAGACCGACTCAAGAGGAAGAGGATTGACTAGCTCATTTCCCCGGCAAGGCTGGAACTGCATTTAAAAGCACAGATTTCTCTTCAATCTAGCGTATAGCAAATACACTAACGCTGATTTCGTAATGACATTCTGTTCCAGGTCATAATCCATATAGGATTCAAAAAGTTGTTAATAGAGAGTAGACCACGAGGGGGTTTACGCGCTCGACCGTAAGGGAGAGGGGAAAGGAGGGAGGCAGATCAATATGTACAAAAAGAATTTCATTATCCCACTCCTAGATCTCATAATGTTAGATATTCTAATCTCATATCTGCTCATATTCTATTCTTGCTCGAAGTCAAGGAAACGCAGTTAGCCAAGCCTCGTAGGCGCTTTTGGGCGCAGGTTCCTCAATCGCTGTTCTTCCACGCAAGTAGAAGCAAATAACAAAAAGCATCGAGTCAAATCCGTCCACGGAAATAGCAGTTGTCAAATGCGGAAGGTGGAGCTAAGTTTGGTTTCCGATGTGACCGATACAACTTGACGGAGCCAGGAAAGAGGGGAGAAGCTCAAAGCCGGGAAGATGCCGAGCACTGACGACGAAAGGAGAGAGGGCTAAGTGCCTCCGAAGAAGAAGGAAAACGATGGCAGATTAGAGTATGTAAAATAAAGTAAGTGGACTACTCGTACACATGGGAAGAATCATACGCACAAGCAGTTGTAGCATTGATTGAGCGAAGCCACTCCTTCACTGAGGAAAGAAAGTGCTGCTGAGCAAGCGACAAGATGCAGATGTATAGGATAATCCTTCCCCTTAAATTGTACTGGTCAAATGCCACAAGCGGGGTATGTGTTGGTGTTGAAACAAGAGGAGAGAGCCTACCCACTATAATCGTTCTCATCGAGAGAAAAGAAAAAGTCACAAGCACTAAAAAAAAGTATTGGATTCAAAGTTCTAGTCCAAAGGTTTCGAAGCTCGAATGTCTCGAGAACCTTGAGTAGGTCATGATTCATGACATGGCGGCATTGGAAAGCAGTTCACTACAAGGCCTATACACGAGCACTACCATCCCACGCCAAAGCTATAACATCACTCTGATGTATGACAATTCGTGACTCAGAAGAATCCAGAAAGCAAGGGGAAGTAAAAGGAGTGAGATCATCAAATGGAATTTGTCATCCTGATGATCGGTGAAAGACTTTGGGTACATCACTCTGGTGAATGACATAATGACCTTACAGTTGTGAAAAGCTCGCCGACAGGCTGCATTCTCAGACTATTGATTTGCTTTCACTCCATACCCCCAAAGCCCCTCGAATACCAATAAAAGTGGGGCATTTTGTTTTTTTTGGTCCGAGTGCTCTCGGCAACTGCTTCAATTAGGAACCGATTGCCATACTAAGTACAAAACCGACAACTCAAGGGCAACGAAGTTTCATTTCTTTCTTCAATTTCTAATGAACTTCGCCCAGCATATCGGTGAACTCGATGAACCACTTCGGGCAACCCATCGCAAGCGACGTTTGATCGGCGGTGGGATCGAAAATCTATCCATTTTTGAAAAAGAGCGCTATACAAATAAAAGCGTGAAGAAAGAATAGGAAAAATGAAAATGTTCATCCAAGGAAGCTCCAGGTCTCCGAAAAATTCTATATCAGTTCTGCGGAGCCTCTGGAGCAGCAATTCAATCAAGGAAAAGCTCCTCCAAGAGAAGAGAGCCCATATAAGAATCCAAGATATGTTGGGCATCAGTGCAGCTAGGAGTGAAGATCTATTCATATAAAGGAAAGTCAGTCCCCAGGAAAAAGACAAGCAAGAAAGCCCTCACATAGTAAAGAAGAAAGCGGTCATAGAAAAAATCCAACGAAGAATAATTGAATTGAACTGGAGCAATCGGTACGGTGGCTCTCGCTCCCAGGAAGAGTCAAACTGAGAAAGGTGGTGCTGGTCAATTTTTGAAAAAACCAGGCAGAAGAACGTATAGATCAAATCATGAGAGAATTGTTATGGAACAGCCCTAATGTTGTGTTGGCAAAGGAAAACGGTTTGCCAACCGGGTGTCGCGGTGGGAGTCTCAGCCGAATGCTAAGAGCTAAACAATTATGGATAACTCTAACATCTTCGACTCTGTGGGCGGAAAAATTGAATAAGATAGTAATGGTAGAGAAAAACCTTTCGAAGAATGACTAGATTACTTTTACTATATATTTCATAAAATAGGAGATGAGTCGTTGGGTGGATGGGAATGATTCAAACATGGAATTAGATTCCATCATGGTTCCTGGAACAGGGGAGAAAAGAAATTTCTAGAAACACTCAGTTGTTTGTGTAGAATGCCCCCTGGAGGAAGCTTATTGCAAGGAAACAGAAGTGGGTGTGCACTTTCGGTAAGGCATATCTTAAGTATGAAATAGGAGCTTTCTAGCGCGCGCCTTCAAAAAAGAATCAGCGGATGACGAAATTTTATTTCTTTCTTTTTTATGCTCCACTACGAGCTTCAGTGTCGAAAAACGAAGTATTCACAAAGTGCATTTCTTTCTTCAATCATTCATTCGATAGACATGATTCCCCGGAGGCAGGACACACGCAGTTCACTCGGCCTATTCTACTTTTGGAATAGAAGGCTTATGCTATAACTTCCTGCTCTCACGTTCATATACCATACCCATGGGGAAGAGGACCGAACGGAACCTTAGTGGCTGGGAGACAGAGATCCCGCGGGGAAGAAAAATGGGATTATCTTCCGATTCAGAAAAAGGCAAAAATGGGGGCAAAGTCAACCTAACCGCTTACCTTTTCGTAAGCCGCGCACTTTAGGCCAGGCCTTACTATAACCAACCTCACTGATCCCACTAAATCTTTTATACCGATGTTTCGTACTCTCTCGACCAGGTCATCATAAGAAAATACTGCAAAATCTTTCTGAAGTGAGAGAAGGAGGGGAGGGAAGGCGCGCTAGCGCGCTACAACTAACAGCCTGCTGAAAAACGCAAGATTAGCGCGCCAAAGCAACCCTAGTTTAAGTACTAGCGTCCCACCCCAACGTTGTTGTATTTTACTTGACTCTCCCCCACTTCTTTTTAACGAGGGCTTAACAGCGCCTACGTGCTCCGACTTCTTGGGCACCCGCTGGAGATGAGATGACGGGTAACCTTTGGAAGCTGTCGTGACGCTTTGGTGACGAAGGTCACCGGGGTGACGGTTTATGGATGGAATCCCGTAAACTCAATCAATATAAACAACATGTCGTGACCATGACGGTTTGGTTAGGCTTGGTTTACTTTGTAATAAAAGTCAGTGGGTTGAGGGGCTTCATTGATTAGTAAACCTACGGTGCTGGTAAGGTCGGGACCGTGGTCGTCCGTCTCCGGTTTGCCGGCCGATAAGATCACTGAGATTGACCAGCCAGCTGGGTTGGTTTGGCTATTCCTTTCTATTGAAAAGGAGTCAGCTGTCTGCGCGAGTCACCTTCCTTCTTCTAGGCTCCGAGTCACCTTCTTCTAAGCTCCGCTGGACGACACGGCATTCTGGTTCTATAGGCCGGCCGTACTTGTGATGGTTCCCCAGG